CTTTATTAAAATGAAAACTTTTTGAACTTATAAATGAGTTGCTTCTCGACTCGACTGACTCACACTCCTCTCCTATCTTTTTCAGAGCTGCCATGGGCATTTATCTTTCCTTGGATGCTATAAGAATGGGCTGGCTCTTGCCCCATTCAAAAGGATGAAAATGGACAAATCCATTAAGAGTCTCATTTGTCACTTCTCTTGATTTCCCACCCACCTACCTATCATCTATCAGGCTCCTGAAGCTCCCCCGCTTGGTAGCTAATCCCGCTCGTATCTGTGAGTCTAGATCTTAGCTTATCTTATACTCTCTATACTTCGCATTTCCTTGAGCCTTTCTACTTATAGACCAGGACTGCTATTTGTTTCATACCGGAAATGAAATAAAAGGCAAGCAAGTCAGGGATTCCTCAAGCTGCTATCTCGATACCGATCCTTGAAACCCTGAATGAAGGGCACTGCTTAGGTCAGAAAGAAGCGCTGATCCACTTATACTCGCGAGGGGTTACTCTATCACACGCATCCTAGCTTATCTCACTTCTTCCTTGAAGGTCCCACGGACTGTTCGAATCCTTAGCCTGTCCTTGATTAGCTTCCTATCACCTATGCCTCCCCCCAGGAAGTCACTATTCTTTCCTTTATCCAGGCTCCTGAAGCTTTTGCATTTTTCAAAAGCCTTCACTCGATCTTCATTCTACTAAACGAACTCGAACCTGAGTCCATTACTATTCTGGTCGAGTTCGTTTATTCGTTTTTTCAGAACTCACACTTCGTACCTGAACATGAATAGGCAGCGCCCAACTTCCCGACGTAAGCCCAGGCTTGCTATCATCCAGTTGTGGCTTTTTCCCCTCTTCATTCTCAAGTGCTATAGCTTGTTCGCTAAATTCCTTCCCGATACCCCTTCATCACGTCTTGGGCAACCAAAACCCTAGCCTTGAAAGATAGATTTTCTCACTTCCCCGGACGAATGGATTTAATCTCTTTTCAGATTCAGTGAGGACAGTCCTTACTATCCTAGCAGCGGTTCCTTTTCATATCCCGCTTTGAAGCAACTACACTCGCTCGTTAGCCTGTCTGGCTCTCGACCCGCTTCCGTCTCTAAAAAACTTATTTTTTACTATTGCATTAGCTATACTTCGTTCTGCTACCTTCCGATGTACTACCAAACCGACAACTAACCTTGCTTTTCTACCTTATTCAGTAACAGCTATATTCGGAGACTTTACCTGAAGAAAACGGAGACCCAGAACTACTAGGATTCCTAGCTTCCAGCTTTCTAAAATCGCTTTTCGTTAGCCTAAACTATTTTCGTTATTTTGAAAAAACCTTGGCAGGATCATAGCTATCCTCCCTCCTATCTTCTTGACTCCTTCTAAGCTATTCTCTTACTTTACCTGCTTGGCAAGCTAATACTAACTCTGAGTGCTTATTGCTTCCTTTTTCTTTTGGTACTCTATAGGAATAAACCAAATAGAAAGATTCTCATAGATAGTGTCAAGTTCTCTAACGAGCTGTCGTAATTATAAATTCCCCACCCCCCCAACATCTTTCCCTCTATACGGATAAAAAAAAATCAGCCTATAGGAGAGATACTCCTCCCCAGAAATCCCATTTGCCTGGCTCTCTCACAATGAGAACCAACATTTGCGATTCTCATCCGATAGAGAGAGGGATTGAAGTACACAGAAATGGTAAATCTTTATCAAAGCAATCTGGACTAGCTCTTGGTTCGGGTACCATCCCGTTAAGGACAGGTTTTCTTATCTCCACGGTCGAGTTTCCCCAATTCCAGTACCTTGGGAAGGGGTGATTCCTTGGATTTCACCTCTTCTTCGACTCTACCTTTTTCTAACTAATTAGATGATCTATTCCTCCTTCCCATCATTCTCTTGGACATCTAGTTAGTGGTCTATCCCTTACCAGTTCTCCCCTTTCCTTCATGTCCTCGTCCATGCTCTTGGGTTTTCTTTTTATTCACGATCCATTGGTGCGGAACCAATTCCTTATTTTTTAATAAGGCAATGAAAGAAAGCAATTCCCCGTGTACTTTAGCTCGTACCTCGCTCCTTGGGTTGGGAATCCGCCGAACTGCTAACATCAATGGTCTTAGCCCTCAAGCAATCCAAGATCAAGGATCAAGACCAGACAAAAAGGACTGAAATAAATAAGAATTCTTTACGTGCGAGACCACCTTCTTGCAGTGAATAAGGGAAGAGGACAAATAGGGTACGAGATGCTGAGGTGGGCAGCAAAGAACCTAATAGAGTCAAAGGCGAGACCAAGGAGGGGCGCCAGTCTAAATAGAATTGCTTTCTTTTGAGATCAGAGCAGGACCCCTTTTCATCATACCGTCACTGTCTCCTTCACTCTTTCAACTAGTTAATGGCATAATGGCATGTTGGCTAGTTGCCTTAGAATTGAATATGGATATTACCAAGCTTTCCTCTCATTTAAGGTGCTAGTACATCATATGGTCTAAGAGAGGTCAGTTCCGAGATGT